AATAATTCATCAAAGAGAGTATTATATTCCCACAATTCAATTAGACACGAAATTTAGAACTCTCTTTTTTGTGTTTTGTTTTTAGAACGAAAGGCTTTTTTTCTTTTTTCATTTTAAGGTATTGATTAATCGTCTAGTACCAACTAATAGTAGTAGGTAGTCGATAGTATTCGATGAAAAAAAAAAACAAAATGGAATTGTAAGAAATTAATCAACATTCGCGATGTATGCATTCCTGTATTAGATCCAAGAGTTCTTTAATGTAGAACCTAAAATAAAGATAATAAGAATGAATCATCTTAAAATCGATTTGAACTAAAATAAAAATCCAAATTTTCTTTTTTTGCGTGATCGTGTTGATATCCTTTTGCTTATCATTAAAAAAAGGAAACGCTCAAATTAGAAATGCTTTTCCTGTTTTCTTCTTCGATAATGAGAGTTTTTGTTAACAAAGTTACATGAAACAGTTCTTATTTCTTTTTATTAATTTACTACAAGAGTTGCTCAAAAAATCTGTTGATTAGAAATCACGGAATTTGTAGATGTAACAGACAATGAGTCGATTTCTTTTTCTACCTCTCTTCCTTTTTTTTTTCTTAGTTATATCTATATTTATAATGTACTAAATAATGTACTAAATGTAATGATTGAGGAATAAATTGAACTTATTCTTTCAATTCAATTGGTATTTTTTCTTATTTTCGTCCCTATCTTTCACAAAAAATGTAAACTTAGGTAAGTGCTTTATAAATATATGTATAAAAAAACATAAAAAAAACATATTTGATTTAGCTCCTTCATGCCTACTCTAACTAGTTATTTCGGTTTTCTACTAGCAGCTTTAACCATAACCTCAGCTCTATTTATTGGTCTGAGCAAGATACGGCTTATTTGAAATAAATTGAATCAACAATTCAGAATCATAAAAAAATCTTTCTGTAGGATTTCATGTATTTTTTAAGTTCTTTATAGCTCTTTATTTTAATTTTATCGATTTTTCGCGAAATTTTGCAAATTTCGGTTATTGAGATTCATGGACAATTAGGATTAAAATTTAGGGATAGATATTACCTCCCCCCTTTCCTTTCAAAAAAATTGAAATGATTGAAGTACTTCTAGTTGGAATCGTCTTAGGTTTGATTCCTATTACTTTGGCTGGATTATTCGTAACTGCATATTTACAATATAGGCGTGGTGATCAGTTGGACCTTTGATTAGTTAACAATTTTTGTTGATTGACCTCCTTTCTTTAATTTAAGCCACAGGAGGTCAATTTTCGATTTTTCTTCCATTATTTAAGTCTAATTAGAATTAATAAGAATGGAATCACGCTCTGTAGGATTTGAACCTACGACATCGGGTTTTGGAGACCCACGTTCTACCGAACTGAACTAAGAGCGCTTTCTTATCACAGACAGTAAAGAACAAAAAAGAAAAGGAATCCTTTTATAACCCAATACTACATCCTGCATGCGTATCGCAGATATAGAAGTATCGAATATATAGTTCGAATTGTATATGTGTTATATGTATATATAGTATTATACACTACTATAATATGATATATATATTAATAGTCTTATATATAAGACTATTCTATAGTAGTAGAATAGTATTCTAAAAATGACAGATTATATATGTCCAATTTGAATCGATTTCATCGATCTCAATGAATTCCTCTTTACTTCTCAGAGGAAAAGTAATAGGTAGGGATGACAGGATTTGAACCCGTGACATTTTGTACCCAAAACAAACGCGCTACCAAGCTGCGCTACATCCCTTTTAATAAATAGGTTTACAGTGTTATTGTAAAGAATCCTTTTCTTTTTTTCCACATCATTATTTCTCCTATTTAGATACACAATAGATCTTGCCATTTTTTCTTTTTTTTTTCATATATGATATAATATAAAAATCGTTGGATACATATACGCTGTAAAGTAAAAAAGGCTTTTAGGGCAGCAGGAAAGATGCATTACTTTTTTAACTTAAAATAAAGGTAGAAAATCTTATCTACTGGATTGTTGTACATTTTGATTTGCTTTAGGAATTTCATAAGTGGTTTTTCTTTTTAAATACATATGCATCTGATCATCTATTATATATGTATTATTCTTATCTGTTACAATATATAAATAAAGAAAAAAAGAAGGAGGATTTTCAATGCGAGATCTAAAAACATATCTCTCCGTGGCACCGGTACTAAGTACTTTATGGTTCGGATCTTTAGCAGGTCTATTGATAGAAATCAATCGTTTTTTCCCGGATGCGTTAACATTCCCCTTTTTTTCATTCTAGTTATTGACACGGTAAGGGGGTAACGAAGATTAGAGATAGGATCCACTATCTGTGACTAATCCCCCGCCCTTTCTCCCTTTAACCTTATATTCGAAAAGGGAGAAAGAAAAAAGGATTCAACCTCAGCACAGCAAAGCTTGGGCGCAAGCTCGAATTGAAAATTCAATAAAAAAAAAAGAGTGAGAACGGAAATTAAAATGTGGGGCTAGGGAAAAAGTCTCATACACGCGACTTAAATGAAATACTGTGCTGGGATTAGAAATATAATTAGAGGAAAAATTTCGAACTCTAAAGATAAATATTAGTCCTAACAAAAAAATAGAGTTAAAAATCATTAGATTACGTATTCTTTATTATACGGATACTGAATTCTATTTCATATTCAAATTCTTTTATATATATATATTTACGATTCCTCTATTTACTGCAACGAAATTTTTTGAAGTGTATTTCTAGTTAGCAATTTTTTTCTTTCCGCTTTGGGTCGAAAATAAAAGAGTTGCTTGAATAAAAAAGTCACACACAAAAAGGGGGTTCATGGCCAAGGGTAAAGATGTCCGAGTAAGCGTGATTTTGGAATGTACTAGTTGTGTTCGAAAGAATGTTAATAAGGAATCAAGGGGTATTTCCCGATATATTACTCAAAAGAATCGACGTAACACGCCCAGTCGATTGGAATTGAGAAAATTCTGTCCCTATTGTTACAAGCATACAATTCATGGAGAGATCAAGAAATAGATCGAACCGAGAAGGACATATATTATACATATATTTCATTATATGATATGCATAAAAAAATTGATAAGAAAATGTAATAAAAAACATACATATTATTCTATGCAATAGATAAGAATTCTAATATATGGAATTCTATTAGAATTTTTTTTCATAAAAAAAGAAATAATATTAGAAAATATAGAATAGAAAAAAAGGATTCCGGACTAGAAGCTATATAGAATATAAATGGATAATAATATAAGCGATAAGCGCATATAAATAAACAAAAATAGAAATATCAAATATATAAATAAAGTAAAGATAACATATATAAAAATAGAAAATAAACAAATTCAAATTAAAGAAAAGAAGAAAAAAACCAAATCCTATTTCGAATTCATTTTTTTTAGATCCGACCGAAATAGGATTTTCGGTAGAATATTTTTTATATTATAAGGAATAAATAAACTAAACAAACCATGGATAAATCCAAGCGATCTTTCCTTAAACCTAAGCGGCCTTTTCGTAGGCGCTTGCCCCCGCTCCAATCGGGGGACCGAATTGATTATAGAAACATGAGTTTAATTAGTCGATTTATTAGTGAACAGGGAAAAATTTTATCTAGGCGCGTGAATAGATTGACTCTGAAACAACAACGATTAATTACTATTGCTATAAAACAAGCTCGTATTCTATCTTTGTTACCCTTTCTTAATAACGAGAAACAATTTGAAAGAGCCAAGTCGGCTGTTAGAACTCCGGGTTTTCGAGGTTTTCGAACAAAAAAACAATAGGTTTACTTTTTTTATTTTATCGGACTAATTTCTATTCTATCTTCCCTTCCCGGAGTTCCTTCTCCGGGGAACTTTGTTTAAAAAATTTCGGGTGCTTCTTTCCAATCTTCTTTTTTTATGATCTCATTGGAAATACTATAAAGACAATTCCTATTTAATATAGCTATTTGTGCAAGTATTTTACGATTAAGAATCAACTGCCTCTTGTACAGGTCATGTATAAAATGACTATAACTATAGTATATGTCCTTTTCTGTTTCGCGAATTGCTGCGTTTATCCGAGTAATCCACAACCGACGAAAATCTCTCTTTTTCTTATCTCTATCTCGATGAGCCGAAAACAAAGCTCTTATTTTCTGTTGAGTAATAATACGAATAGGTTTTGAATGAGCCCCTCGAAAGCTTGATACAAATAAACGCATTTTTTTTCTCCGTCTCCGAGCTATATATCCTCGTCTAACTCTGGTCATTGAATAAATGAAACTTTGCTAAATAACTAATTGATTTTCTTTCTCTTTGAGTTATTTCTTCTTTCCTCACTGGTAATAACAAAACGGATTTTTCCAATGTATAAAAAGAATTCCAATGGCTTTTGCTACTATAACCTTCCCGACCACGATTTTTTCTTTTTTTCGAGGCATTTCGCCTCAACTCCAAATGAAATAAGAAATTGGATTGATACTACAAAAAGAAAAGCGTAGTAAATCTAGATGAATAAAGAAATAGTGGGTTCCTTCGTTTCTATGGTTACTTCTTAAACGGTGAGGTCCTCTCTATACACCGGAGCCCTTTACTTCGTTTAGTCAACGTTATTGGTAACTTGTACAATTCAAAATCTTTGGCTCTACCCATGAATTATCCAGTAATAGGTCTTTCACAACGAGATCCGCCTATACAGTAACGGTATTTAGTTTTGAAGGTTAGCTGGATAGCTGACCCTGTTAGTCCGTTTTGCAAAAATGGGCGCATAATCTTTTTTCTTTAAAAATAATACTTTCCCGCTTAATGTATAGCATTTGCTACCAATGGGAACTTGCTTCTCATTTTAAATCGAGCTAATTAGGGTTACACCAAGGGAAACCATAAATTTCAAACGCAATAGATGGATATGGTAGATCTTTTTTTTTTCGATAGTGACCAGAGTTCTTCCATTTTATCCTATTCACAGGTAATGATCATTGATACTGGAAATTTTTTTCTGTTGTTAGCCCAGCTCATAATTTGAACGAGTCGCACATACACCCTAGTACATGTTCCTCGGCGCTGAGGACATCCCCGAAGAGCGGGGGATTTCGTGACGTTTCTGATTGGCTGTCTTGTGTTTCTAATAAGCTGTTTAATAGTTGGCATGCTGAATCATTTACATAAGGGACTGGTTTAGATCAATCCTAACCTGATGAGTATGAATTATTTCTAGTTATATATAATATTACCCAGTAAAGTCAAAAGATAAAATATCAATTTGCGAATTTGACTACTTCGGCTCTTTCCATTGGTCCTTCTTTACTATTTCTACTCCTTCATGCGCTATAAGATCAATAATTCCGTGAGCTTGGGCTTCTCTTGCTGACATAAAAACATCCCTTTCCAGGTCTTCGGTTAGAACCCACAAAGGTTGGCCTGTTCTTTGTGCATAAACCTTTGTGAGTGTTTCTCGCAAAGTCAATAGTTCTTCCGCTTCCATCATACATTCGCCCGTTGATCCCTCATGAAAAGAACTAGCAGGTTGATGCATCATTACCCTGATGATATAACAAAAAGAATGTTCCTCCATCTCGCCTGATGAGGCGAAGACAAAAGATAGGGAATAACAATAAACTTGAACAACCGTACGTGCATCTTTTGCGCATTGCATACGGCTCGACAATGGAATTTACTTTTCTCTTCCATCGAATAAAAATAGAATCGATCAGATCCAGATCCGTAAATCATCCAATTACCACCCTTCTTTTCGTGAGTTCAAAATACTATGATGGCTCCGTTGCTTTATATATTCATTTCGTCTGTAATTCAGCAATCCCAAAGTTTCTTTTTGATCCGAAATAAGAAATTTTTTTTATTTTCGTACTCTCATAAATATTGTTAGGTTAGGATTAAGAGTCTTTTGGTATAAAAATAAAAAAGTTTGTGACGCTGAAACGGACTCCGGATAAATCAAAAATCGGGAATACCCTTTATCTCATACTCCTCTCTCGATACATAATCTAATTTTTGAAAAAAAAACTAACCAAATTTTGCATATCGAATTCAAAGTGCCATGCTATTTTTACTATTTTTACTTAACACTACTCATAATATATCTTGATATTTCTTGTGGTGAAGGCATAGTCTTTTTTTCTCAAATAAAAAACTCATTGGCGCCAAAGCCAAGCGTGAGGGAATGCAAAACGTTTGGTAATTTCTCCTCCGACCAGGATAAAAGATCCCATTGAAGCGGCTACTCCCATGCATATTGTATATACATCTGGTAGCACAAGTTGCATAGCATCAAAAATAGCTATTCCGGGTAATACCCATCCGCCAGGACAATTTATAAACAAATACAAATCCTGGGTCTGATCCTCTATACTGAGATATATGATAAGACCAACAAGATAATTCGAGGTCTCGGTCGTAATCTCTTGGGTTAAAAAAAGTAATCTTGCTCGATAAAGTCGGTTGATTAGGGTAAAATTGTATCCCTTAGGAACCGTACATGCACCTTTTGATGCATACGGTTCAAAAAAAATGTGAAAAAGAAAAAAATCAATGTGTAGATTACTGCCCTCTTTTTTTTATACCAGTTCTTTCTAACTTCTAATGAGGGGGGTTGTCTTCTATTTTTCAATAAATATAAGTTTTTCCTCGTTTCCTTATTTCTACTAGAAATAAAAAAGAAATATATAAAAATAGATAACTAGAAATTAGAAAAAAATAGAAATTCTCTTTTATATAGAATAAAGTAATAGAATAAAGTATATAATAAAGAAAGAAAAAAAGATAATGATAATTAAGATTAATATAGTAAATCACAGTAAAAAGATAATATAGAAGACTCCATATCGAGATACAAAATAGAACAAGGGAATCATACACAGAATATAAAATTACATATATTACATATCATATAAAGTAAAATTTAATATATAACAATATGCAAATTTCAAAAAAAATCATAAAAAAAGGATAGTATGTATAAAGAAATAGTATTTGTATAGGTATAATTTTTGGAACTAACTGTTCGTTGATTTATTGTTTCATCGAGATCGGATGCAAACCGCGATGTAATTTTCTTGTTCTTGAAGGGGCCTCTTTAATTCTTTTAGGTTTATGCTCTACTCCGGGTAAAAATCTGCTCGATTTATTTTGCACATATAGGTCAAATGCGTCTAATACCGCTTATTTTTGTTTTTCTAAGATTTCGTTTTTTTTTCATTTAGTTCATGCCTTTGCCAAAAAAAATAGGATATTCGACATATTGAATTCATCTAGTCTATTCGAGTGATTAAGGTTCAGATGAGTCCTATATCTATTCCATTTAGAATTTTTAAAAATAGGAAAAATTTTTCATACAAGCAATAATTATCGATATATTACCAATTGGGATTTGTTTAAACGGAGCCTGGATACTTCATGTCATTTTATTGGTTCAACCAAGCCAACCATAAATTATTCTAATTGATACTATTAGTCTGAATCCCCCTACAAATGGATCTAGTTGGACTTCGCGCTCCAAATTTTTGACGATTCAACCAATCTTTCTTGGGCGAAGGGAAGGATATCTCGATCGGGGAAGAGAACGGGGAAATCCCACATGACCCAATATATCTGACAAGTCGCACTATATGTCAACCCAAGTTGCATCTTCATCTCCCGGAATTCGAAAGGGTACTTTTGGAACACCAATAGGCATTAACTGAAAGAAAAAAGAATTAAATACTATATTTCACTTTGATATGGAAACGTAATAATGGGGCTATTCTCTTCATAATATCAACAATAAGGGTTGATATTCTTTATCATATATTCTGTCTAGAATACATTAGAAAAGGTCATAAAAGCCGATAGAATGACTCAAGGAAAATTCTTACGACTAGAGCCTTCCAATGATGAACAAATATGGCGGCATTTGCTCATAGAAAAAGGTATCAACCCCCATTGCATATTGGTACTTATCGGGTATAAAATAGATCTGTTTCTCTTTGTTCCTACAAACATAATTGTTCCATTATTACCAATAGAATAGAACAAATATTAACCCTTGCTCCGAGATAATCCACTGAACAGAACAGGGGTCCATTGATAGTCATAGTCTTTTCCAATGCAATAAAGTTACATAGTGTCTATTTTGATTTGAGAAAGGGGTATTTCCATGGGTTTGCCTTGGTATCGTGTTCATACCGTTGTATTGAATGATCCTGGTCGGTTGATTTCTGTCCATATAATGCATACGGCCCTGGTTGCTGGTTGGGCCGGTTCGATGGCTCTATATGAATTAGCAGTTTTTGATCCCTCTGATCCCGTTCTTGATCCAATGTGGAGACAGGGTATGTTCGTTATACCCTTTATGACTCGTTTAGGAATAACCAATTCTTGGGGCGGTTGGAGTATTACAGGGGGGGCGGTAACGGATCCCGGTATTTGGAGTTATGAAGGTGTGGCCGGGGCACATATTGGGTTTTCTGGCTTGTGCTTTTTGGCAGCTATTTGGCATTGGGTATATTGGGATCTAGAAATTTTTTCTGATGAACGTACCGGAAAACCTTCATTAGATTTGCCTAAGATTTTTGGAATTCATTTATTTCTTTCCGGGGTGGCTTGTTTTGGTTTTGGCGCATTTCATGTAACAGGCTTGTATGGTCCTGGAATATGGGTGTCTGATCCTTATGGACTAACTGGAAAAGTCCAGTCAGTAAATCCCGCATGGGGCGTAGAAGGTTTTGATCCTTTTGTTCCAGGGGGGATAGCCTCTCATCATATTGCAGCAGGGACATTGGGCATATTAGCGGGATTATTCCATCTTAGTGTCCGCCCGCCCCAACGTCTATACAAAGGATTACGTATGGGTAATATTGAAACCGTACTTTCCAGCAGTATCGCTGCTGTCTTTTTTGCAGCTTTTGTAGTTGCCGGAACTATGTGGTATGGTTCAGCAACTACTCCGATCGAATTATTCGGTCCCACTCGTTATCAATGGGATCAGGGATACTTTCAGCAAGAAATATATCGAAGAATTAGCGCTGGGCTGGCCGAAAATCAAAGTTTATCAGAAGCTTGGTCGAAAATTCCTGAGAAATTAGCCTTTTATGATTACATTGGAAATAATCCGGCAAAGGGAGGATTATTCAGGGCAGGTTCAATGGACAATGGGGATGGAATAGCTGTTGGATGGTTAGGCCACCCAATATTTAGAGATAAAGAAGGACGTGAGCTATTTGTACGTCGTATGCCTACTTTTTTTGAAACATTTCCAGTCGTTTTGATAGACGGAGATGGAATTGTTAGAGCCGATGTTCCTTTTAGAAGAGCAGAATCGAAATATAGCGTCGAACAAGTAGGTGTAACTGTTGAGTTCTATGGTGGCGAACTCAATGGAGTCAGTTATAGTGATCCTGCTACTGTGAAAAAATATGCTAGACGTGCTCAATTGGGTGAAATTTTTGAATTAGATCGTGCTACTTTGAAATCGGATGGTGTTTTTCGTAGTAGTCCAAGGGGTTGGTTTACTTTTGGACATGCTTCCTTTGCGCTGCTCTTCTTCTTCGGACATATTTGGCATGGGGCTAGAACCTTGTTCAGAGATGTTTTTGCTGGTATTGATCCAGATTTAGATTCTCAAGTAGAATTTGGAGCATTCCAAAAACTAGGAGATCCAACTACAAGAAGACAAGCAGTCTGATACATTAAATCAAGATTTCTCTGATCCCTAATGTCAAATCAAATCACAAAAAGAGAGACGAAAAATATGAAAGCAATAATCATTTGACTCTTTCTTTATCAGGGAAATAATCCCCAATAAACAGGTATGGAAGCTATAATTGTAAACCACAATCGAATCTATGGAAGCATTGGTTTATACATTTCTATTAGTCTCGACTCTAGGGATAATCTTTTTCGCTATATTTTTTCGAGAACCGCCTAAAGTTCCAACTAAGAAATGATTTTTCATTATCTCCGTTGAAGTAATGAGCCTCCCAATATGCATTCAATAT